ATACACATTAACTACTAAATTTAATTAGCCTATCAACCAATGATAAAAAACCTCAGGTGATACCCTCTCAACTCTAATAGGTATAAAGGAATGATTAACCCCGCAAATTTCTCTGCATTGTCCAAACATTACCCCAGATCTAATTAAATGTACGCCCAACTGGTTAATTCGACCAGGGATTGCATCAGCTTTAACACCTAAAGAAGGCAAAGCCCAAGCGTGGATCACATCAGCAGACCTTACTAAAATACGTCTGTCAACACCATAAGGTAATACGCATCGATTATCAACTTCTAATAATCGATATCCCCCATTACTTACCTCTAAACCATTCACCATATAAGAATCAAAAGCAACAATATCACTTTTATCACCATATTCGTACTCTCAATATCATTGGTGCCCAATGGCTTTCATTCTAACTATTGGCCCTCCTACTTCATCCAACAAATACAACAACCGCACAGAAGGAATAGCTAAAATTAATAACAACAACCCAGGAACTATAGTTCAGGCAGCTTCAAGAGCTTGAGCCTCTACAATAAATCGAGAAGACAGCTTTCTTTTTAATAAGCACACCATTATATAACCTACAAAACAAGAGACCAATACAAGAACGAATATAGCATGATCATGAAAAAAAGTTAATTCAGAACTCAAACCTCTATAACTATCTTGAAACCCCAATTGACCCCAAAAGCTCATTTTTTTCCCTTTTTTAAACTTCCCACTCCAATGAACCCTCACGCCACTCATGAATTACTCCGCCAAATAACAAAACCAAAAAAACAAACAATACTAAATAACTACTAAGTCATACCCAAGATCTCCCTACAACCATTACAGCAGGAAATAATAACACAATTTCTACATCAAATACCACGAAAATCACTGCCAGCAAAAAAAAACGAAGTGAAAAAGGAATTCGAGAGGACCCTACAGGATCAAATCCGCACTCAAAAGGTCTTGGCTTCTCTCGACCACTATAAAAAGACATTCCAAGAAACATCCCAATAAATAGCAAAATAACTCCCAACAAACAGGCCACTAAAATGCTCAAAACCACTTTTTCCATAAATTACCTCTAATGGTAACTCAATATATTATGTTCATTTTATTAAATTGTGAATTTTAGTCTAATGAGAGACTAACCTATCTATAGAACCACAACCTATCGTTTTGTTCTTTAAACTACTCACTAACACTATTTTCCACCGCCCCACTATAAATATTTTATTTGCTATAAATATTTTATTTGCTATAAATATATTTTATTTGCTATAAATATTTTATTTCTAAAAAAAAAAAAAAAAAAAAAACCTACTTTTATAGGATGGGAGTTCTATACTTTAAAAAAAAGATTTGAATTGCATTCAACCATTAAGGATTACTTTAGAACTGTTTAAAGGGCCTCGGAGAATATTTGCCTTGAAACCAAACAGAAAGTGTTCGACTCACTCACCCTTTTCAGAAAGGTAGCCGAGCTAATATGTGGCTTCTAACTACATAAAGAGAGGTTTAACTCCTTCCACCTTTCTAACCGGCTAATTAGGTGTTCTATGCACATTGACTTTTCACGTCAAAAGAGCACATTAGTGCATTTAGTTACTATTCCATAAGTCGCTTGAGGCTAATAGTCATTACAATTAAAAAATTCAAAGTACTTCTTCCACTAGCCCTATTAATCTTTGTTATCATCTTCATTTTAATTCAAACTGACTTTTCATTTTACTTACCAAGTGACTGGTGAGTGTCAAATCAAATTTCATGTTCAACAAACTTAAACGACTTTTGTTCAGAGTCAGAAAGATCAAGTGGCTATCACATTAGCCCTAGAATTGCCAAAACAGATTTAACTCAATCAAACCATGAAAATTTAAATAGTAAGGTATAGTTTTAGAAAAAATTTTAATGAAATCCCCTAGCAAACTTATTTTCGTATTTCTTCTAGTCAGAAGTACTTACTTAGTTGCATCTTCCTCTAACTGGCTAACCACTTGGATAGGTTTAGAAATTAACATACTTGGCTACATTCCACTCATCTTTATAAAAGAAACCACAAGAGAGTCAGAAGCGGCGGTAAAATACCTAATTCCTCAATCTGTAGGCTCAACAATCTTCATTTCCTCAGCTATTATTTCAAATTATTTCAATAACTCCCAAATTCTTATAGTAATCGCTATGTGTTTGAAGTTAGGTGTGGCACCTTTTCATTTCTGATTTCCACCAGTAATAGCAAGCCTACAATTAACTCCAGCTTTCATTTTACTTACTTGGCAAAAAATTGCTCCAATTTTAGCAATTGGTGCCTTAAGACCCTCTCTGATTAATCTAGTTATACCGGTTGCTGCAATTAGAGCCTTATGAGGAGGCATTGGTGGTATCAACCAAACAGACATTCGATCTTTACTAACGTACTCTTCAATTGGCCATACAGGATGGATGCTAGCAAGTGTCAATGGCAACTACATCATCCTTCTTGTTTATTTACTAACATATATACTGATTAATATCTCAATTTATGTTTTTTTATTTAAAAATAACAATAAATCTCATAAACAACTTTTCTCTTTTAAGGAGCCTTCAAAACTTTTTATTTTAGCTATCAGTCTCCTTTCCCTTGGAGGTTTACCACCTCTTGTTGGTTTTATTATAAAACTTTTAGTTCTTATATTCACAAAAGCCAGAATTGTTATTATTTTTGGTTTGATTATTGGAGCATTAATAAGGTTATTTTATTACTTATCCTTAACCTTTTCAGTACTACTTAGGTTTACAAGAATTCATCTAACCGAATTTAAATCAACCTCAAAAGAGTCTATTTTATTGTTTTTGTCCCAAATTACCCCATTGGCTATAATTCTTTCTTTTTTTTAATAGTAGGGTAAGCTAAATTGCAAGCTGTTGGGCTCATAACCCAAAAATAGAATCATCTTCCTACCAGATTTCTTAACTAAAGATTTAAGTTAAAAAAACTAATAGCCTCCAAAGCTTTAAATGATAATTAATCAATCTTTAGGATAAAACCAATCTGACTTTTTTAAGCAAGAAACTTATGTACTATGGTTTCGGCCCATAGCCAGATGTTACGACATCCTTGCTTTAGAATATTTCATTGATGTAAAAAGTTAGTTTTACCAATTAAACTACATATGGCAGCCCATACGTTTTGTGAGATGAATTATTTTTAATTAACTTTAAAAGTTAAAATTAAAAATAGCTCAATGAAGTTAACTTTTTAACTTTTAAATCAATCACAACACCAATGTACTATATTATACTAGCTAGGAAACTAGGCCATAGAAAATAAGTAAAAGGGGTGACTAAAAATGGTGCCAGCAGTCGCGGTTACACCAATACCCCAAGCTAATTTTAACAAATCGGAGTAGTTTTCTTCTGCGGATTTATAAAATTAACCTTTAGCGTAAAAAACAAATTTCAACTAAACCCTACCTAATCCTAATTAACTACTCCAACAAACCATAACCTCAGAACTCGGATTAGATACCCGACTACTGTATGGCCCAACTTATAAAAGAATACTACGAGCGAAAGCTTAAACCTCAAACAATGTGGCGGTGCTTTATTCCTCATCAGGGGATCCTGTGACTTAATTCGATAATCCACGAAAATCTTAGCTATTTTAGACATACAGCTTGTGTATGGCCGTTTATGCTTGCTCTTAAAAGATTAAAAAGGAAGCAATAGGGCTAATTACCCGATAATTCAGGTGACATACAGCCAATATATAGCAGGTACATGGGATACAAATAATCATCCTATCAGATTTAAAGCTTTAAATTTTAATAAAGGAGGACTTGAAAGTAAGATTTACGTTTCCAAAAAATAAATCTGAATAAGAACTAAAGCGCGCACAAATCGCCCGTCACTCCGACAATAAAGTAGGATAAGTCGTAACACAGTAGGGGTAATGGAAATTGTCCCTATCATAGTCCATGATGGCCGAGATCGTTAGGCATCGAGCTTTTAACTCGATTACAGTTGCTTTACTTCAGGACGCTTTGAGAAGCTAAAAAGCGTTGGTCTTGTAAACCAAAAATAAGATAATCTCTCCAAAGCTAATATAGTAAAGTGGCCGAGGAACAGGCAAAAGATTGTAGCTCTTTTTACGGGTCATCCCCTTTACAAGCTAAAATATTAAATACTTATCCTAAAAATAAAGAAAACCTTCACTACTCAAAGTACTCCTTAAAAATGATTTAACCTACAAAACCGCAAGGGCCCAATTTCAGCTTTTCTAAGAAGTGATAATTTCATGTCCCTTTTGCATCATGGAGAAGCAACAAAATATAGTAATCTTCATTCCCGAATGACTATGAGCTACTAAATTTTAAAAATCAATGTTTCATAATTGATAAAGTAATCTTTAGTAGGAGTAACAAGCCTTTCATATAGTCCTATAGCTGGTTTTTCTCCAAAAGCATCACAGTGCTGGCTTATAGTTTAAACAAAACTTTCCTAACTACAAAGCTTAGTCCCTTGAGGATTAGCTCAAGAGACCTTCAAAAATACACTATTCTCTCGTCCCTATAAGTAGACTTAAAAGCAGCCACCATACAACGTTTTAGTTACTAACACTAAATCATCAAATATTAATCTACTAACATTTTAGTTTTAGAGAAATTTAACAAAAAACTTTTTTGTTATTAAACAGGCATTCTATTAGTATTAATAAAAAAATACTGCTCAACAGCATTAAAAATATTTGAAACAAAACACCTTCTAAACACTCAAATACGTAAAGCGAACTCGGCAAATCAGTTCCCTGCCTGTTTACCAAAAACATCGTCTTTTGAAATTTTTCTAATAAAAGATAATGCCTGCCCAGTGATTAATTAAACGGCCGCGTTAGCGTGAGCGTGCTAAGGTAGCGTAATAATTAGCCTTTTAATTGGAGGCCAGTGAAAGGCAAGACTGGGAAAATCTCTAGATTACGTATAAAAAAAACTTTTCATCTAAGTGAAAAGACTTAGATAATGAAGGAAGACGAAAAGACCCCGCGGAACTTTACCTTTTCTCGTTATTTCGTCTACGTTCTTAAAAACTATTAAGGTTTGATTGGGGCAATCTTGGAACCAACAAAGCTTCCGAATGCTTTAAAAAATACATTAAAAATTTGCTAAGGACTAAAAAGAAGCTACCCCGGGGATAACAGCGTAATCCAACTCAAGAGTACATATCGAAAGTTGGGTTTGCGACCTCGATGTTGGCTTAAGGATATCCACATTAGTGCAACCGCTATGACAGGATAGTCTGTTCGACTATTATACCCTTACACGAGCTGAGTTAAGACCGGCGCAAGCTAGGTTGGTTTCTATCTCCTTTAGAATAAATATCTTCTTGATTGTACGAAAGGACCCCAAGAGATGCAAATATAAAGCACTCTACATAAGATAACCTAAAGGGTTAGTATAATAATACCACTGACTTAGGATCAGTAAATAAGAAATCACTTACCTTTTACTATTAGTCCCAGGGAAGAAGCTAAATGAGCAATTAGTTGTTACCTAATAGAAAGTGAAAACATCACCTACCCTATACCAGAAAATAGTTTATAAAAAATAAAAACTTTGGGAGTTTTAGACTTAGTCATACTAATTTTCTGAATCAATGTTCCCTTTACGAAAAACCAATCCCCTTATTAAAGTTTTGAATAATTCTTTATACGATCTTCCAGCCCCAGTAAATCTCTCAATCTGATGGAATTTCGGCTCTCTTCTTGGTCTATGTTTAATTACGCAAATTATTACAGGGCTCTTTCTAGCTATACACTATAACTCAAGAGTAGATCTTGCTTTCTACTCTGTGTCTCACATTTCTCGTGATGTAAATTATGGATGGCTAATACGAACCGTTCATGCTAACGGTGCTTCATTCTTCTTTGTTTGTATTTATCTCCACACAGGTCGTGGTATATATTATGGGTCTTACTTAGCTAAAGAAACTTGAAATATCGGTATCATCCTACTTTTCCTTACCATGGCAACAGCCTTTTTAGGTTATGTACTCCCCTGAGGCCAAATATCATTTTGGGGAGCTACCGTCATTACTAACCTTCTTTCGGCAATCCCATACGTAGGAAAAACTTTAGTCTACTGATTATGGGGAGGGTTTTCAGTCAGAAACGCTACTTTAAGTCGATTTTTCGTTCTTCATTTCGTTCTTCCATTTGCTATTTTAGCCTTAGTAGTGATCCATTTGCTTTTTCTTCACGAGACTGGGTCTAATAACCCTCTTGGAATTTCATCAAACGTAAACTTAATCCCATTCCATGTATACTATACCGTAAAAGACGTGACTGGTTTCGTTGTACTTCTAATCTTGCTAATCCTTGTGTGTCTATTTGTACCAAACTTGTTAACAGATCCGGAAAATTACATTCCAGCCAATCCTTTAAGTACACCTGTCCATATTCAACCAGAATGATATTTTTTATTTGCTTATGCGATCCTACGATCTATCCCTAATAAATTAGGAGGAGTTATTGCACTTCTAATGTCAATTTTAATGTTGATCTTCATACCTATACTTCATTACAATACAATGCGTTCTAATTCCTTTTACCCTGTAAGCCAAATTCTTTTTTGATTATTCTTAGGAATTTTCTTAATCCTTACTTGAATCGGTAAACAACCAGTAGAAGATCCCTTTATTTGAATTGGTCAAACTTTTTCTACTTTATATTTTTTGTACTTTTTGCTATCTCCTGTTTTTTCAAAAATTTGGGATTTTTTTCTATATTCTTCAAAGAAGGAATAACTAAACGGACAAATAGTTTAATCTCTTAAAACATAACACTGAAAATGTTAAAATGACCTAGTCTTTTTCCAATAATCATCACCTAAATAATTTTAGAATACACTAATTAGAAATAAAGACCGAATGCTAAAAATAATATTAATAAAACTAAAACCCTACGAACGTAAACTAAAAGACTCCCCTTTTGAGTAAAGTATGACAACCATACCCCCCTTCCTAAAACTTTAAATGCGCCTTGCCCCCCTAAAATTTCCATCCACCCTAAATCTAAGTAAAGATGTATAGATTTTCCAATCTTTAATCCAACTCCTGCTAAAAACCTCCCAGATGCTAAGTTTATAAATCACATCCTAGACACAAACTTGCTCGACTTCTTAAAAATTTTCTTTTTAAAATTCATTTTATTAAAATAATCCACAAGCATATAAAATAAGCCTGCAAAGGTAACGGCCCTAATTACAAACTTCCCTAGTACACCAACTAACCTAAACCCTCCTACACCTACCCATACCCTTTGAAGCAATCACCCGCCTATAATAGCCCCAACAGCTAAAATGCAAATAGAGACCACTACGTAACCCCTTTCGGCCCCTTGTATAATTAACCTTATACCATAATTTTGACCGAAAACTCCTACCAATAAAATTCGTAATCTGTAAATAAGACTGAGTCCAGCTCCTACCAGTATTATTACAATTTCCAAAACCCCATTGAACCCTCTAAAAGCCCCCTCTAAAATCAGATCTTTGGAATAGAACCCCCTCAAGAAAGGCATTCCACATAAGGCAGTACTCCTAAGCACTAAACATCCCCTTCTAAATGGTACCAAATAATTTAAACCCCCCAACGTTCGCCCATCTTGAGTATCCACAGTTGAATGAATGATAGAACCAGCGCACAAAAATAACAAGGCCTTAAACAAAGCATGAGTTAAAAGGTGGAAAATAGCAACTAAAGGAAATCCAATCCCCACGGTAAACATCATCAGGCCTAACTGGCTTAAGGTAGAGAGAGCAATGATTTTTTTTAAATCTACCTCAAAACATGCTCTTAGCCCTGCTATTAACATAGTTAGAACTCCAACTTTCCTCAAAATCCACAAAACTTCTTGAACTTCAACCAAAGTTCTATAGAATCGAATCACCAAATATACACCAGCTGTCACCAAGGTTGATGAGTGTACCAAAGCAGATACAGGAGTAGGAGCAGCTATTGCTGCAGGCAATCAAGCAGAAAACGGAATTTGAGCCCTTTTAGTCATGGCCCCAACCACTACTAAAAAACAGATAACTAACCTATAACTTCCGGTTATACCATAGCCAATCCGCCACTCACCTCAATTTACCAAAAAACAAATTCTTAAAATTAATAAAGCATCCCCAATACGGTTAGCTAACACAGTCAATATCCCGGCGGCCAGAGACTTTTTGTTTTGATAATAAACTACTAGTGCAAAGGATACAATTCCTAACCCATCTCACCCAAGAAGAACTGTAATCAGCCTAGGAACAAAGATTAGAAGATTCATAGACCCTACAAAGGCCATAACTAATAGTATGAATCGTCCTATAAACGTCTCTTCTTCTATGTAAGACACTCTAAACAAAGATACAGAGCCCGAGATAAGACAAACAAAACAAGAGAAAGTGACTCTAACATAATCAATAATAACAGGGAAACTTCAATCTGTACTACATAACCTAAAAAATTGTCACTCCACCATATAATTCTTCCCTGCAGAGCCAACTACATAAACCCCAAACAATCACAAGAACATCGCTCTAGAAAATAGGAAAACAGAACATAATAAGGGGACTCTTACTTTTTTTTTATTTTTCATCTAGTGTAACAAGAAAATCTTCTTGAGAGGTCCCTACCAACAGACACCTTTATAATTTACACTTCTCTTTTAAAGACAATCTTTATATAACCTCTATCCCTAATACTATTTTAATACTATTATACACTTTAATTAATAAGCTCTAATTTGGTCAATAAGACCTCTACGTCCTATGATAATTACTGCATAAAATGAAATATTCCCCTACCCCACTCTCTTTTATTTATTTATCTCATTTATTTTTGTTTTTTCAAAAACAAAAATAGTTCATTAACACACATGAAGGCTGGTGAACTTGTGACACAAATGAATTTGGATCATTAAAAGGAATTAAAAATTCCGCTTTCAATCCACTTTTTAATGCCTTGTAGTATACTACCCTAATACAATAAACTGCAACTTTATCAAAACTAATAGTCAAGGCATATTTAGTAAAAGCATTACGCCGGAAGAACGGATTACTCTGATGAGGTAAATCATGGGTTTAACACCTTAATGCTTCTCAAGAAGTAGTATATTTATTACAACTCGCTTACACCGAGTAAAAGGCTTTCATAACCCTTTTTGAAGCAAGGTGGCAGAAAAGTGCCTCAGATTTAAGCTCTGATCATGAAGCTATTACTTCCCTTACTAATAACCCAGCACCTAATTTCTACTATTACCACATATCTATTAATTTTGTTAGGCGTAGCTTTCTTTACCTTACTAGAACGTAAAGCTTTGGGGTATTTTCAAATTCGAAAAGGCCCCAATAAATTGGGAATTATCGGAATCCCACAACCCTTAGCTGATGCCTTAAAGCTCTTTGTAAAAGAATGAATTACCCCAACATCCTCTAATTATTTCCCCTTTATTATTACTCCAACCATTATACTTATTCTAGCACTAAGAATATGACAACTATTTCCTTCTATGAATCTTTCGTCTCAGCTTACGCTGAGAATATTCTTATTTTTATGTATTTCCTCATTATCTGTATATACAACTCTCATAGCAGGCTGATCTTCTAACTCCAAATATGCCCTACTTGGGGCTATTCGGGCTATAGCCCAAACCATCTCTTATGAGGTAACCATGACTCTAATTATTATTTTTTATTTACTCCTAGCTGCACAAATAGATATTCTAAGAATTCGCTTAATAAGTAGATATATTTGAACAATCCTATTGTTTTTACCTATAGGAATTATATGACTAACTGTGATTTTAGCAGAAACAAATCGAGCTCCTTTCGACTTTGCAGAAGGAGAATCTGAACTGGTCTCAGGATTTAATATTGAATACGGGGGAGCCGGATTTGCTTTCTTATTCATGGCAGAATACAGAAATATTTTAATAATAAGATTAATAAGCTCATGCTTACTAACAAATACATTAATAATAGCTATTCCAGTAGCTATCATTTTCTTATGAGCCCGAGCAACCCTACCTCGTTATCGTTACGACCTTTTAATAGCCATAGCTTGAAAATCATTTTTACCTTTGAGCTTAAGAGCTTTGATTGCCTTAACCCCTCTTCTTTTTCTTCTGTAGATGCTGATAGTATAAACAGTACAATTGCCTTCCAAGCAAAAAGACCGAAGATGGTCAGCATAACTATATTTAATATACGTTATAACATTAATAATTGCCTCCACTTTATGAGCATACATAATCTTTTCAATAACTCTCCCTATACACCCTTTATCTTTAGGTATCATAGTTCTTTTCTTAGCATTTATCAACTGTGTTTTAATCGCTATAATTAGCCCTTGGTACTCCTACATACTTTTTTTCATTTTCATCGGCGGGATGCTAGTAATATTTGCCTACATCGCGTCTCTTTCCCCGAACATAACCTTTTCTGTAAACACTCCCCTCATACCTCTTATAACTACTTTTATAGCTTTTTTCCTTTTTGATAACTCAAGAATCAGACAAAGCTACTTAACTAATACAAGTGTCATTACCCCAATTAGCACCATAACCCAAGTGTTAAGATTTTTATACACACAAAATGGCACCATTTGTGTGATTATTTTGGCATGCATGCTGCTATTCACTTTAGTGGCAAGAGTAAAAATTTGTAAACCAAGAAGTGGGGCTTTACGCCCATTTATCCTACTAATATAGTATAATCAAAAAAAGAACACCCAAATATATTAACTAAAATTTAGTTAACAAGGCCCCTCCCGCTATCAAAATAAACACTAGTAAAAACCTAATAATATATGAAATATATTCTTCCATTACAATTATACCACGTACTCATAGTGGACATTGCCCGTGTTGTGTAACCGAGTATAAATACCAAGAATAAAACCCTCTTAAAAAAGTTATCATTCCAGTAAACAAAGCGAACAACGTGGAATATCTTAATACAGCAATTCCAAGTATTAACTCACTTCATAAGCTCAAAGAAGGGGGAGCAGCTATATTAATAGCACATATCAAAAATCAGCACAAGGCTACCCCAGGCACTAAAACTAGCCCACCCTTAATTAAGAACAGCCTTCGAGTTATATAGCTCTTATAAGTTTCACTAGCTAAAAAAAATATACCAGAAGAACACAGTCCGTGAGCAACCATCATTATTAAACAACCCAACCACCCTCATTCTGTGTTAGAGTAAATACCCCCTAAAACTAACCTTATATGCCCTACAGACGAATAAGCCACCAATGACTTAACGTCATTCTGTGCAAAGCACACTATCCTAGCGACAATTCCGCCCCCTAACCCAACACAAAAAATGACAGAAATAGTCAAACTACCAAACAAACTTAGAGCATGGAAAACTCGAACCAACCCATAACCCCCAAGTTTAAGAAGTACTCCAGCCAAAATCATTGAGCCAGCAACTGGTGCCTCCACATGGGCTTTTGGTAATCATAAGTGAAACCCATAAATTGGCAACTTTACCAAAAAAGCCAGTGAAACACAAATAGTCACCAACCATCTCCGCTCAAAACCAAAAAATTTTCATCCTCAAAAAACAGAACCATCCTTAACTAAAACTGTGACAATTATAACAAGAAGAGGAAGGGAAGCACTAACCGTATATAGTAATATATACTTCCCAGCCTGCAACCGCTCCGGCTGGTATCCTCAACCTAAGATAATTAATAAAATCGGAATAAGCCTAAATTCGAATATAATATAAAACCTAAGTAACGAACTGACTCTAAAACAAAATATAAGGACTATAGTCAGCATCAAAACACTAAAAACAAATTCAACAGATTTATTTTCTATTTTTTGTACATCACGAACTCTTCTTAATATTCTAAGCCTAGAAATTACAACAGTTAAAGACACTAACCTAAAAGAAAAATTATCGATTACTAAAAAATCACCTCAACACCTTGCCAAACCAATAGGGCTGTGCCATAATCCTATACTTACTATATATATTAAAACACAACCCCACAAAACTATTCATCAAAAAACCCTTCCTCCTAACCCTCCCGTCAAAGTCAATAAAACCCCAATTACTCTCAACCTAAAAATGACCCAAAACTAATCCACCTACGTAATCACTTCCAACTCTACGAACCAAGCACACTAATACACTCAAACCAATAGCAGCTTCACAAACCCCAAAAGCCAAAAAAATTAAACATAAACTTCTCAACCAACCTTGGAAAATAACCGACCTAAAAATTATAATATAAACCCCTAAAGTAAATACCTCCATTCTCAGCAAAGCCCCAAACAATCTTTTTCGCTGAGAGACTAAACACACTCCACCTACTAGAACTCTAACAGCCCCTACACCCATCGCAGGGAAAAATCACACCTATTTTCTTAATTTTCTTCTAAACCCCCACTTTATACATTCTTTACGTTCAACTCCATTGCCTTTACCTGTGTATTTTACAACGTATTTACCATCAACAATTCATCACATTATTACCCCAAAAAAAATTATACAAATCAGAAAAATACCAATCACTATAAATCACGACATAGGACTCAATTGAGGCATGAAGAAATACCACATCGGGTAACTTAAGTTTGACAAACTTATATTATCTCTTTAACTAATCTCTTTTAAATACCCGATTATATCATCCCTCTAATGACCCATAGGATGATCAGAAGAGTACAACCCCACTAACAATACAAAAACATACGCTTGTAAAAACCTAACAGCAAACTCAAAAATTACATACCCCCAAATTACCACACTTCCTAATAATCTTCTAATAAATGAGCCCCCATAAAAAAACCTTACAACATACTCTCCAATAACATGTAATATCAAATGTCCCATTGTGATATTAGCAGCCAATCGAACCCCTAACGTAACTGGACGAATTAAAATCCTTACTCTCTCAATTATTACTAATAAAGGAATTAAACCGATAGGTCTCCCAGTAGGGACTAAATGCCCCGCTCTCTCTTTCCAAGAATAAACCCAACCCCTCAACATCAAACTAAACCACACCATCATGGCTAACACTAGAGTTAGCGACAGATGGCTAGTTGGACTAAATACATTAGGAACCATACCGAAAATATTCACAAGAAAAATTAATATAAACAAAGACACCTGCCCTAACGCAAACCCCCCAAAAAATTTTCCAGAACAACTTTTTACTAGATCCAATACTACATCCGCCAATATAAGCATTGTAATACTAATACCAGAAACCCTTATCCAAACTCCCATAAAAACAACAAATAACCCTATAAATCCACTTAATCACACAAAACCCCTAACTCTAAAGTCAGAATGCGTGCCAGCATCTAAGGAAGAAAAAATGTCTGTTAACATCTTAATTAACTTATCTTAAGACCCCCACCAATAAATACATAAATACAAAAAAATTCATACTACATCAACAAAATGTCAATACCAAGCAGCAGCCTCGAACCCAAAATGGTGTCTGGTAGAAAAATGATGTAGATGGCACCGAATTGTACATACAACCAAAAAGATTCTTCCAATCAAAACATGCAATCCATGGAATCCAGTTATTACAAAAAAAGTAGAACCATAAACTCTATCAGCAACCCTAAAAGAAGCTTCTTCGTACTCCCCCCACTGTAATACAGTAAAATACAACCCTAAGGATACCGTCAATAATAAACCATATAAGGCCTCTTCTCGATTGCCCATTATTAGACCATGATGTGCCCAAGTTACACTAACCCCAGAACCTAACAGTACGGCCGTATTTAATAATGGAACCTTAAAAGGATTCAATGGTATAATACCCACGGGAGGCCAAACACAACCCAACTCCACAGTAGGCACAAGTCTGCTATGGAAAAATCCTCAGAAGAATGCAAAAAAGAAGCATACCTCAGAGAAGATAAATAGAATTATCCCTCATCGAAGATTCATACTTACTCACCTAGTATGATAGCCTTGATAAGTCCTCTCACGAACTACATCTCGCCATCACTGTGCTATAGTTAACACAATCACTAAAATACCAATTAATATTAAGCTTATTCCCTTCCCATGAAATCAACTAACCAACCCAATAGTTAAAAATAAAGCCCCACTTGCGGCAGTAAAAGGCCACGGACTAAACTCTACTAAATGAAAAGGATTACGTAACATTCCCGCTATATAACGGTTACCTTAACTAGACCAACAACACAACTTTTACAACTTGTCTATTAGAGTGAAAAGAAGCAGGAAAACCCATGTCTTGTCATTCAAAACATGTCCTCAAAGCCCTACCTCAAACAACAGAACGTTGAGAAATAAATGACTCAAATAATATAAATATAAAAAGCAACACAGAAACAAAAGAAACCAATGACCCTCAAGAAGACACTACATTTCATTTAGCAAATCTATCTGGATAGTCAGAGTATCGACGAGGCATACCAGCCAACCCTAAAAAATGTTGTGGAAAAAAAGTTAGATTAACTCCTACAAATATCAAAATAAAATGCACCTTCCTTCAAACAACATGAAAAGTTACACCAGAGATTAGAGGATATCAGTAGCTAAAGGCCCTAAACAAAGCAAAAACAGCTCCCATCCTTAACACATAATGAAAATGTGCTACTACATAGTAAGTATCGTGTAACACAATGTCTAAGGAAGAATTTGATAAAACAATTCCAGTCAGCCCACCTACGGTGAATAAAAAGATAAATCCCAGAGCCCACATAATTGGAGGCTCAGTTTTATTAACAAACCCATGAATGGTGGCTAATCATCTAAAAACTTTAATCCCTGTTGGAACAGCAATAATTATAGTAGCAGCAGTAAAATAAGCTCGTGTATCTACGTCCATGCCCACAGTAAACATATGATGTGCCCACACAATAAATCCCAACACTCCAATAGAGACAATGGCATACACCATTCCTAGATAACCAAAAACTTGCTTCTTTCCTGCATAATGCATTACAATATGAGAAATCATCCCAAACCCTGGAAGAATCAAAATATAGACCTCTGGATGACCAAAGAATCAAAACAAATGTATATATAAAATAGGGTCCCCTCCCCCTGTAGGGTCAAAAAAAGAAGTGTTCAGATTACGATCAGTGAGTAACATTGTAATAGCCCCTGCTAAAACAGGCAGGGCGGCGACTAATAAAATAGCTGTTACCCTAACAGCCCAAACAAACAAAGGAATTCGTTCGGCAACCAATCCAGAAGATCGCATATTCCCAACAGTAGAAATAAAATTAATAGCTCCTAAGATCGAAGAAGCACCAGCCAAATGCAAAGAAAAAATAGCCAAATCCACTGATGCTCCAGAATGAGCCGGATTTCCAGACAGAGGAGGATAAACAGTTCAACCGGTTCCCACACCTCTCTCCACTAATGAAGATCTTAATAATAAAAACAGCGCTGGCACAAGCAACCAAAATCTTAAATTGTTCAAACGAGGAAAAGCCATATCAGGGGCGCCAATCATTAAAGGAATAAGCCAATTCCCAAACCCACCAATTATCATAGGTATCACCAGAAAGAAAATTATTATAAAGGCATGAGCTGTTACAATAACGTTGTATAGCTGATCATCCCCAAGTAATCTTCCTGGCTGACCTAACTCTGCTCGAATCAAAAGTCTCAGAGCTAACCCGATCAAACCAGACCACAAAGCAAATAGTAAATACAAAGTACCAATATCCTTATGATTAGTAGAACATAACCACCGCAT